GAAAAATCTAGTGACAGGGTCGTACATGATGCCAGTGACGATGAATGGAAGATGATTCAAGCTTCGTAATCTCGAGAAATTCGTTCAAACCAAACCAGACTTTTAAAATTACATGTTTAGGATTAGGAAAGATTATGGTTCTCGGGTATCCAATCAATTAATCCCCCAGGAAGCTTAAGCGGAAATGAAAGAGTAGGGTGAGGAAAAAGGGAGGAAGCCAGTAAATTGTTCACTCGCTCGCTCTAACGCTCGTTTAGTACACGAGCTCGTAAATCAAGTACGGAACGAGCCTTGTCTACGAAAGCGCCTCGGCACACAATATGAGATTCAATTCATAGCTCGCCTTGGGCTGGGCACAGATGAGATTCATTGATCCCTTCCTTTCGGTCCCAATACCAATATCATTGCCTTAGTTAGTAAGAGTAAAGGCTATCTTATTATATCAATCTTTTTTACTTATTTGATTTTTATTTGGCATGACCCTAATCTCTTATTCGCTTGGCGCTTCCACTTCGGGAGAGGCTATTGGTCATATTCGATTGCCACTTGAGAAAATCCGGAGCAAGAAAAGAGGGCACCCACCCATCCCAAGATCCAATTTTCGGGAGACAAAGCAACCCTTCGATCGAGCAAGACGGACGGCAAAAGACTAAAATAGAGGAAATGGCACTCTTATTTCATTTTAACACCTTGTTGGATAACCGTCATGATAGATTGATTTGCGAGTAAGGCCCTTGTACAAAAGGCTTCGTCGCTTTCTCTTTATTTCTCGTCCCCTAGCCCGCCAGGCAGCATTTCCAACTTCAACTTTAGTCTATTGATGAGTAAACTTATCTTGGCCCCGCAGCATCAGAAAAGAAAATAAAAAGAGGGAACCTTTGGGAGAGCACTGAACTAAGCCTCGGAGCCAAAACAAAAGTAGGCGCCTAATTCGAAGGGGGAAAGAGACACACGATCAAACTGCGAACTGCGGGTGCCAAAAGGGGAAAGGGCATCATTCCACAGAGATAGCCGCACCCAAGGGCAGACAAGATTCAGAAGAAAGGTAGTCTTAGCCAGGATCCAAAACTAGAGCCTATCTTTATATCTTTATGATTCAATTCTCAGTGCCTCCTTTGCTTTGATGACTCATGATCAATCATGAGCCCGTGCGATGAAGTCGCCAACTCGAACTCTAGGTGTAGGTATGGCTAAGTGCCCCAACTAGCAAAAGCAAAGGAAAGAAAAGAATGTTTTTGATTTTATCAATAGCGCTATAGAAGAGTTCTCTTCGATCCCATACATTCTGCTTACGTGGCACCTCAGATCGTCATGGATCCTTAAACCATAAAGGAAGATGCCCGCTCCTTTGCGAATTTAATGTCTAATATTTAGGGAAAGACATTCGCTTAGAAGCAATATGTCTTACTAAACATTCGCGAGGCTTCGTAAGAAGCTGCTAGTAGTTGGTCGATGGTCTAAACCTCCTCTTCCAAAAAGAAAGAAAAGAGATCGTACTTTAATAAAATAAAAAGAAGAAAGAACATGCCTAGTGAAAGACAAAAGACAGTGGCTCCATACGGGAGAACTGGGAAAGCCGTAGTCGGGTAAGTAGGTTCGGACTTTAAAGTTAGAGTTCTGACTATAGCTGAAACCTATCTCATATTGGGGAGAAGTGTACCGCCCTCGATCAAACTAGAAATTTCATAAGAGAAGAAAGCCATCGATTTACAAGGACCAACGACGATGAAGGATACGAAGGAGGAGAAGAGGAGGAGTAGGAGCTAGCCTGAAGGGCGGAATCGAATGATTACGAGATAGACAATGAGACAAAGCCAAGAGGGGAGAGCGCTTAGACAATTCATTTTGAGTACAGGGAAGTCTGCTGGTAGGAATTCCTCAGGGTGTATTACGGTTTTTCACCGAGGGGGTGGATCAAAGCGATTGCAGCGAAGAATTGATCTGAAACGAAGCACTTCGTCTATGGGCATTGTAGAAAGGATAGAATATGACCCTAATCGTTCTTCTCAGATCGCTCCAGTACGATGGATCGGGGGAGAGGGGGTCCGCCAGAGGAAATTGAATACGATAGAGGAGTTCGCTCCGCCGCGTAAGATCCTCGAACCTACCACGACCACCATCCGCGGCCTATTTTCGTTCTCTTCCCTGCCCGGGAAGGTGGATCAAAGGCTCTACAAGACCTTCTCCCCTGGACTGATGGCGGCTTATGTAGTGGTCGGCCCTCCTAGCAGAATGTCCCCTTGGTCGAAGAGCGCCTTGTATAGAAAAGGTGCAGGAAGAAAAAAAACTTGCGCGAAGAACGTCTTCTTCTCTGCCCTCTCCTCTCCAAAGGCCAATGGGGGGACTCTATCCCTTTCCTTCGGTAGCTCTTTTGCTTTCCCAAGGGTAGCGGTAGCTGGGGCAAAGCCCGCTTTCTTCGCTCCTCGAATGAGAGAGAAAGTCATAGGAAAAAAGACGTTCTCTCTTTTCGAGGTCCGAAAGTGGAGAGGGCATAGCATTCTCTGGTCACATAGGTTCAAACGTAAAGCAGGGCTTTCTTGGCAGAGCTTTAGGCGGCAAGATACTTTAGGGCTTGTTGGAGCTGCTGAGCATAACGAATCGAAGCCGAAGACGGATCAAGGTAGCTTGCAAAAAAAGCCGATAGGCGAAAGGCCAAAGAATAGAGCGTGCAAAGTCGATCGTGCACCTGTCACTTATATAATAGCCAGTCATCAATTAGAAAGAGGGAAAATGGTGATGAATTGCGATTGGTCCAAACCTTCGACCAGCGACTTATTGCGACCCGCCCAGAATGCTCATCCATACTAAGTAAGGACCTTATTCACACAGCGAAGAAAGGCCGAGTAGAAGGTGATCAGCCGGCATGCGCAGCGCTTTGATCCTGAAAAATTGGAGAAAAAGCATGAATCTTTTTCCCGGCGGTTAACCCAGCTTAGGAAAGATGATAGCTCCATAAACTATCAGGCGAAAGAAAAGCAATATTGAACGCAATCTTTCTTCTCGATTTTATTGTCCAAGAATGAAAAAGAAGCTTCTATCAATATCGTGTCGCCCCAGGGAACCCCCTCTTTCTAGTTAAGAAAGGTTGCGAGATGGGCTTTTTCTTCTTTATTTTTTTTTTTCGGTATGCCGCTCCGCGAGCAAGGAGCGAGAGAACCAAGTGGGCTGTGGTGATGTCAGAATTTTCACCTATTTGTATCTATTTAGTGATTAGTCCGCTAGTTTCTTTGATCCTACTCGGTCTTCCTTTTCCATTTGTTTCCAATAGTTCGACCTATCCAGAAAAATTGTCGGCCTACGAATGTGGTTTCGATCCTTTCGGTGATGCCAGAAGTCGTTTCGATATACGATTTTATCTTGTTTCAATTTTATTTATTATCCCTGATCCGGAAGTCACCTTTTTCTTTCCTTGGGCAGTACCTCCCAACAAGATTGATCTGTTTGGATTTTGGTCCATGATGGCCTTTTTATTGATTTTGACGATTGGATCTTTTTATGAATGGAAAAGGGGTGCTTCGGATCGGGAGTAATCACTAGTGATAGGGCAAAAATCGGGGGGAAGGACAAAGGAAAGAGCGATGCCTACAAACAATCAATTGATTCGTCATGGTAGAGAAGAAAAACGGCGCACGGACCGTACTCGAGCTTTGGATCAATGTCCCCAGAAGCAAGGAGTATGCCCGCGTGTTTCAACGAGAACACCGAAAAAACCTAATTCAGCTCTACGTAAGATAGCTAAAGTACGGTTGAGCAATCGACATGATATATTTGCTTATATTCCAGGCGAAGGTCATAATTCGCAGGAACATTCTATGGTCTTAATAAGAGGAGGCAGAGTGAAAGATTTGCCAGGTGTGAAATTCCATTGTATTCGAGGAGTCAAGGATTTGCTGGGAATTCCGGATCGAAGAAGAGGCAGATCAAAATATGGTGCAGAAAAACCCAAATCGATATGAATGGAAGATGCCTCTGGAACTTGTTTTTCTCAGTCAGTCGAGGAAAGAACCATAACGTTACGCCCCAAAATAGAACTATACGGAGCCCTTCCGAATGACCTAAAATGGAGTCTACTGCACTAGCCAAGAAAGAGTGTAGTAGACTCCATTCGCCCGTGGAGGTGAGTGGAGGAATAATCAAAAAATAGAAAGGTATTGCTTCTAATAGTTGCTCGTTCATAAATTCACTCGACCACTTGTTAGTCTTGCTACACTACACTACACGACACGAGTCTAGGGTGAATTTGAAGCAGACACGGTCAAGTGAAGTCGACTTCACAAGTGATTCAACATACCATATAAAAATAATAAAAAGAGAAGGGTCTCGCCCAGGTGGCTTTTCCGAAAGGTAATGGCTTCAAACTCAAACAAAGAACGTTCTTCTCCGAGGCATGAGTCAAAGAAAATGCTGTATGTATCTAATGCAAGACCCATCGATAAGCTAAGGCTACGACATGAAGGAAGGCCAGAAGAACTACAGAACCACGCCCACCAGAGCTTAAAGGGAGACCGAAGGGACTTGCGGAAAAAAACCGAAAGATAGGTAATCCATATGGTGAAAGATGAGAAAGACATATTTCTTAAAACCGGAAGAAATCGAGTCCACCCACACAACGACCGACGGACTCGTGGTACTGAAAACCTCATTAGATGAGAAGGTAGTTGACTGGCAGACCCCTGAACGTACGTTAGCCAAAAGCCCCTATCAACTCAATCTGGAAAGGGAATAGACCGCCGTGAACTCCGGCGAAACACCCCGTACGACCTGCGGAAGGTGAAGGTCGCTGCCTTGCCCTTAAAAGTAAGCAGGTGGATCGGTCCATTCGGTCCGCTTCTATGCTTCTTCGTCTGGTCTCACGCTTTCTATTAGTCCAAGCCTAACTACCCAATCAGCCTCATGACTAAGCCCAACTCTACCTTAAGTAGAAGTGGAGTAAGCGGATCTGTGCTAGCTTCCCATTCCATCCTCACAATCATAGAAGGTGCAAAAACCTTTTCTGGAGTTGAAAAACGTCCCCCTTACACAACCGGGTTGAGGACTCATGTAAACTTCTTCCTGTAGGTCCCTGTTCAGGAAGGCATTTTGAACATATAATTGGAACAGAGGCCAATCTCGATTCGCAGAAATAGAGAGCAGGAGACGAACAGACTTCATCTTGGCTACCGGGGCAAAGGCTTTCTTGTAATCTATCCTATATGTTTGAGTAAAGCCTTTAGCTACTAGCCTGACCTTTTCCTCCTTTCTCCCATAAAGCTTCCCTTCGCTCAGTCCCATATCCAATTAGTAGAGATTGAGATCTTTCAGCAGCACCGCACACAGCTCATGCCATACCCTGAGGGTTGTCGTAGTACTTATTCCATATAGAGAGCGGGGACACGAGCTAGTTTTTATTCTTTCCACGAATGGTGGAGTAATAACCTCCACACCGGCCAGGTTGGTTGACTAGGTTTCATACGATAGAGAGAAGATTGACTTTCTATAGGATAGGAGCGATCCAGGATAGCATCTTACTGGAAGTCATTCTTACTCAGGATCTTTTCCGGGAAGAAGGCATGTATAAGAATTCAGATGGTTAGGCGGTATAGGGCAGGGCTTTGAGTTAAAAAAGAAGAATCCTAACAACAAGAGGAAACGTACTGGATTTCAATATGGAAAATCGTCTGATGCTTGAAAGGGTAAACGGATAAGGGGATAGGACCATTCTGCGTGTTGGAGAATAAGCTTCGATTTGATTGACTTCGGCTTCACTTGCTTAAGGAAATACCATAATAGATGGGGGAATAGGCTTCTATAAATGGTGCAGCCTTAGATGAATTCCCTCCGCGATGACCAACTCAATTACTTCAGACTGGTGAATTTGGCATCAAGGAAGTGTAAGAGAAGAGGTGACTGTACTACTCATCGGCGACTTTCCTCGGAATACTCTCTTTTACCTCAAAAGACTTTTTAAAGACTCAGTCCTTATATGTTCTTTCGAGCTCAGTCGAAGTCAGTTCAGTCTGGTTCTCTGCCTTTTCTTATTAGTTGTAGGACTCTCATTTGTTATCCTAAGGAACGAACCTTATCAATCCGCTTCATTTTACGACTGCGAGGGTTACTGACCTCAGCCAGCGACCGGTACCCCGCACCCCCCACACCGTGCAAATGTAGAGAAAGGTCTTTAGTTAAAACCCAGACGCAACCCTGACATACCACAAATATGGAAGGTGTTGAGCAAGGCCCTGACAGATATACGGGCTTTAGCTTTAGGACCGACTACAACAAGCTCGCGACTCTAATAGAAAGAAACGGTAAGCTCTCAGCTCTATTTATAGGCGTTGGAGGAGCAGGAGCAGCTGCGGGCGTTGGTTTAGTTCTTTCATTAATAAATATACCCGCCGGAAAATACGGTACGCCGGTTTCATTCCTTCTATTCAACATATAAAGTATGCTGGTTAGCTCATCTGGTAGCTCGCCTTCTTCTTCTAGTTCTAGCTAGCTGGTTGCTGCGACATAAGGAAAACGTTCAGAATGGGTAGTTTTTGAGGATTTCTACTTTGATGGGAATTTAGGGATAACACATGCACATGAATAAGCAGAAGCAATCGCGGAATAAGCAGAATACTCAATAGCATTGGAAAAAGTACCAACATAATAAGAATTCAGGAATACGAATACGGAATAGTACTTTTATGAGACCAGAATACTAGTTGTCTTCACCCATCAGCAATTTAAGGGAGCCCTCTGCGCTCAAGACTAATCAAGGGAAGGAGCACCTGCGATTAAATCCCAACAGTTCCCATCTTTTGTGCGTTAAGCGGGATATGGTCTATAGCGGGCAATGGCTTCCATACCAGTGAAAGTTCAAAAGCTTACTACCAGGCATGAGTCAATAGCTCCAAGTTTAACGAATTAGTCTTCTGGGTGGCACTCGTCTTTCTTGAAAGGGATGGGCGAAAACGGTTTCAGAGGCTTCTAGAATGCGTTCTTTAGCATTTTAAGCACCTTCAACGTGTATTCCTCCATTCGGGGAAAGACAAGCCATCTAGCCTCAGTGGAAATAATACCCGTAATTAATAGACCCCCTAGTTGTAAAAGTAGTGGGATTGCTATTTTCATTTCATCCATTGGTAATTCCCTGCCATCTAGAGTTGAAGTTCCTCTTATTACCTTTACAAGTTGAAGTCCCTTCCTGTTTGAGGATTGACTCGAGTGTGTATATATCAGACTAGTGATCCAGTTCCATAGTCAAATCTATTTTCTATTTTGTATGGGTTACACCTAATGAGCAAGTCTGCTTTTAAACATTAGATGAGTAAGCAAGGACTGTAGCTAACAAGATGTCGCATATAAGCTGTTTGGGGACATCTTCCTTTTCTGATTCAATAGCTCTATAGCTGCTGATTCTGTAACAGCTGCAGATTAGTCTAGAACAACTTCCCGGATCGGAAAAAAACTAACAATAGCCGCAGCCTCTATACTACGCTAGGGGGAATTCATCCTTTTAAATAAGCCCACGGAGCGGGAGCAGCTCAGTCTAAGTCATAGGGATGGGCTACATTTTCTTCATTTTGATGGCCTCTCGAATTGCCTCAGGAGTGGAGTCTTGAAAGTCTCTTTCTTAGTAGATGGGTTCATTTTTTATTTTTGGATCAAGTATTTGCTTGTGCGATTTGCATGATTAACCTAGGAATGGTGGGGTAGTTTCGTATATAAGAAAGATGCTTCTTTTCGAGCTCTCTTTCCTGATTGGTCTTTGCTTTACTTAAGCAATACAGAGCAGAAAGAAGATAAAAAGAAAGAAGGCTTTTGCTGTAGTTGCTTTCATCGAGATTTAGTTAGTGTTCAATCTACTGATCATTGGTAGAAGAAAGAAAAAAAAGCATCTTCTAGGAGCTTGTGAGCGTTCACGCTCTCAGTTTCCGACACCGACGTTAGTGAAAGATTTTTCAAAATTGCATATAGAAATAGAAATCGATTCGCTTTTTTTATGTTCCTTTAGCCTTTCGTGGGGATCGAGGTCCTCTCAACTCATATTTCCCACGCAGTTCGTCGGCAAAACCAACGATTCTCTTCTCAAAGTAATAGAGAGACCCTTTATAGGCTTCTATCAATGCAATGAGAGAACCATCCCTTCCTATCCTATTTGTTTGTCCTGTCAGATAGAAAGAAAATTAGACCCCAAAGAGCCCTTCTTTACCACTTTAGGGGATGGGGGTGAAGGGAGGTTTACATACAACCTATTTGTGGAAAGCAAGTGATTGCTCTTTTGGTACATTCTTTCTTAGGAAAGATTTCTGTTCTAGAATTGTTATTCCCCACAATTGCCTCTTGTGATGCAATGGGCACCCTCATTCCTACCTCAAGTCCACCGGCAGAATTCCCATTTCTACCTGAGGAACAACCTCAAACGCCCCCGGAGGCCCCACCCGCTGAGATTCCACCCTTTGTCCCGCAGTTAGACCCGCCTCTTATCTTAGATGAAGATCGGAGGCTGGCCTTGTATCGGCGCTACCTGCTCCTGAATTTTGGGGGGACTATAATGAGGAGGACGACAGACCCAATCACGAGATAATAAAGAAAAAGAGAAAGGAACGTCAGATTGGTTCGAATCCAATTCGTGAGACCAGAGGAAAGGTCAGTGTAGAGAAGCTCGGTCAGTGAGAGTCTTCCCCCGACCGAAGGGGAAAGGAAGACGAAGAACACTATCGGTGGGGAAAGTCGGTGTGCAAGACGCCATCGATGATTACATTAAGCTAGTCAATCGGGGAGCGTCTAGAAGAAGTCTCAAGGAGGGTAGCAGGGAACGATCCGCCCGGGATCTTTGAATAAAGTAAGAGCTCCTAACCGTTCACTCTTCCTGCGGCCCAACAGTTTAGCCTCTTCACACGATGATAGTGACTAGCTCCTTTGGCATCTTCGGGTGCCTACTTCTCCGGCTTACTACAGAGGAGTCAGTCATCCTTGAAGTTTATAACATATAAAACGTATTTTTACAAACAATGTTTTTTTTAAGGAATGGAATTGATTTAAGCTTAACTCCGCTAAAAGACTAGGGCTTTTCACATAGCGAGAGGGAAAGGAGGGTTCAGCCACGATGTCCATTCCACCATTCAATCAGTCAATGAGTTCCTTTTATCATCTTTCTTGCTTGAGTGTACTCGCTTATCGTATCTAACTAGAGTCTAAGAGTTACGTCTACTACACGATAATCTAGATCTAGAGTACACTGGGAAAAAAGAAAGTCTTTTAGGCATGTTCCGGGGGTTAGCCAACCTCAGTCTTGTCCGTCCAGTAATCCCGTCAAGAGAGTCTTGGGACCTATTCGGGGATTCTAAGTGGACCTAGAATAGAAGAGTTTCATCAGACAAAAAATGAACCAGGCAGAAGTACAGTACAAGAAGGGGGACATCGACGGCTGTAAGTCGGATGGCTTCCGATACTGCAGCGGTCTCCTCGCTAGTTGAGGTGGCAGCTAGCGGCTACCAAGGTGAAGAGCCGAGGAGCAAGCAGGGAACGCCGGGGTGAAGAAGAGAAGGGGGCTCCAAACGGTGGGAACGGTTTTTTTGGGATATCCAGTTGGCGTGGAGGCAGTCGCCCATTTCTTGCATTACTAAGAAGCAATAGATGTTCTCTTAGAGGGCCCTGCTCGGGAAAGGTAGTACCTGACTCTAGGCATGCGGGACGGGAAAGCTGAATTGAATTACTCTTCAAGGTGCTTCGCATTGGAAGAGAGTTAGCAGCTATGAAGTTATGTCAGATGAAGAAAGATAGTGCGAGTATAAGAGCTTAAAGAAAGCTGAGTGCCGGCCAGGAGGCTCACTCACTTACATTTCTCTCATTCGCAACATAGTCGAAGGAAAGAGAAGGAGCTGCTTGAGATAAGAGAGTTGGGATTGATGTCACTATGCTTAATGGAATTGGTTTCCTTGGCTCGAGTGAGGCTTGAACCATTGTCGTAAGGTAGTTCCTCGTAGGGCCTCCAACTAACTAGTTCAGTATCCGTCCTAACATAATGAATAGAGTAAAGACTTTTTATCTCAGCTATTCTTCACAACAATTAGAATGAAAAGAAAACTCCTTCCTGGGTCAGCTTGTTAAGCGGAATGAACTATGGAACTCAAGAGAAAAAGGTCTGTATCATTCTTAAATAGAGTACTGTATTTCCTGCCTAAAAGAAAGAGAAATTGAAAAAAAAAAAAAAAATGGATGGATTCCAGGCTGACTCCCGCTTCGCCTATCTATCATCAAAGAGTTTAAAAAAAGTGACTATTCCTCCTCAGTAACGGCAGGAATGCTAGCCTCTTACCCTATCCGACGGGTTATGACCTCCAGTTTTTCTTTCACATATTCTAATAATTTTTTTACTAATTATCTAACGATAGTGGAATTACTTCCTAAGGCTTTCAATAAGGAATTGGATAGCATGTTCTTTTCCCTCTGTGGTGACCTTATTCGATATCCATTGAAGAGGCATGAAACTTAAGGAAAAGCGGCCCAATCACTCCCTTTCTCATTAGTCAGACAGATGCGATCGTTAGAGATTCCGGATTCCCGGTTGTACCGATTCAATTCTGAAATAGGTTGGATGACCGTCTTGCCGAATGAGCTGCTTTTATAGACTTTTATAAAAGTTTTTTTTTTCACTCCCGCGCCCAACTAGCCTAAAAAGCCCGTCTTTTTGTCTTGAAAATTTAGGTAGATATTTTTTTTTTATCTAGGAAATTAAAATACTATGCATAGAGTACGAGATTTGAGCTAGCAGGAGCAGGACGACAGAAGAAAAGACCTCTGGCCCGGAAGGGATTTCAAAAATCTTTTCTTAGTAGGATGAAATTACACTTTCATTCTCATAAGTAGTCCGTATGAAACTAGATTAAAAGAAAAATCGACGTCGTTCGGAGATGGCTTCAGCAGGATCCCTTGTTGGTAGTGGACGTTGGGCAAGCATTTCGGGTAGGCTAGTCGGTCTGTCTCTTCCTTTCATTCAAGACTTTCGATAGCAGCAGAGCCCATTCTTTTTTCCATACCACGAAAAAAGCAAAGTCTGCCTTTTATTTCAATATATAGTAGAGCTAAGGTTATTTTAGACCGTAAGGACGCGTGCTTGTCCATGAACATGGAATCCACCTTTTTGAGAAAAAAGAAATCAGATTTGTTTGATGATAAAACATCCGAAAAAGGAGCCTATGCTTAAGGTCCTGTCAAAGGCAAATTCTAAAACTTCCAGGGACTTTCTGACATAATTAAAAAAAAACATAGGGATTCATTTAACTTTCTTCAGTCAACTCTGACTCTCTACAGGGGTATGAGCATCAGCAATTCCTCTCCTCCCCTATTATTAGGAATCGTACAAAATAAGTGGAACCACCCAGTCGAAGTCAAAAAGTTGAAAGTGAGGCTTTCAAAATCTTCATCCTGATCCTGAACCAGATAAATGGAAAAATTGGTAATCGCTTTTTCAGTATAAGAAAGAATTGATTATATATCAATCAATTGACGAAATCGCCAGAACTGGTCTTTCCATTTTCTTTTCTCATTTGGTAGAGCAACTGCTATGCTACTTCATCAGTCAATCCTAAGGCAGAAGCAACTCAAAGGCATTCCTTCCCCTTTCATTCATTCCTAAGGAGCTAACGAACAAGCGGCGGGGCGGCGGAATAGACAGAAAGCGCAGGGATCTTAGAGAAGACAGTGAGTGTGATCAAGACAGTTCAAGAAAGTGCTTTTATCATAGGATATAGCCAGCCGTGCCCTTTTAGTCTCTGTGTCCTTTACCAGGGGTTTAGTTGTCTAGTGCCAGTGCCCTTAGATCAAGTTCCATTCCAGCGATTGGACCCTCTCTTACATCCCGCGGGAATTGGTGCCTTCCAGCGAGCAGCTAGTACAATCTTGGGATAAAGCCTTTTTATTTGAAGTAAGCTTCTTGGCCAGCTTTCGTAGCAGTAGTGTCATTCCCCCCCCAGACAGTAGCTCTTCCACCCCTTTTCCCCCTGGAAGTTCTTTTACAGTGGATAATCTTTTTTTCGTATCAGTCCTACGCTTACTAAGAAGCCTAACTATCTGACAGGGCTATTATTATAAAATAAGTAACACCCTTACTAATGAGTGTACCGGGACTTCCATTCAGTTCCCTTTGCTGTAGGTGCAGGCGCAGACGAGCGACTAGCTTAGGAGGTAATAGCCGATACGAGCAACTAGGTCTCATAGGCGGGAAGACAGTCTTGGTAATATCATATAGAAATAGAATCTGACGCCCAAAACCTCCCATGTCTTCCGTTGGTCAAAAACCAACAACCAGTGAATTCCTGAATGGGTATAGTCAGAATCAGTCTCTCTTTTTTTTGGGGGGAGCAGAGCAGTCAAAGTTCAAATGATTGAACAATTTCATTTTGTTAAAAGAAAAAAAAATGAAATTCAATAATATGCAGGCTAGAAAGATATTATTTGCTGCTATTCTATCTATTTGTGCATTAAGCTCGAAGAAGATCTTAATCTATAATGAAGAAATGATAGTAGCTCGTTGTTTTATAGGCTTTATCATATTCAGTCGGAAGAGTTTAGGTAAGACTTTCAAGGTGACTCTCGACGGGAGAATCCAGGCTATTCAGGAAGAATCGCAGCAATTCCCCAATCCTAACGAAGTAGTTCCTCCGGAATCCAATGAACAACAACGATTACTTAGGATCAGCTTGCGAATTTGTGGAACCATAGTAGAATCATTACCAATGGCACGCTGTGCGCCTAAGTGCGAAAAGACAGTGCAAGCTTTGTTATGCCGAAACCTAAATGTTAAGTCAGCAACACTTCCAAATGCCACTTCTTCCCGTCGCATCCGTTTTCAGGACGATCTAGTCACAAGATTTCACTTCTTAGTGAGGGCAGGATTCCGGTGTATGTTGAAATCAGAAAAAAGGGGGGGACTCATTCGAGAATTTAAGGAACTCATTCGAGAGAGCTTGGTGGTCTTAAGAATGGTTCGGGTGGGGGGTTCTCTTAAGAATAAAGAAGATGAATAGAATCTAATTCATGTTCATGTTAACAGAAGAGCGGATCCAATACCAAGACGACTATCGAGAAAGCAATCTTTTAAAAACCTCGATTACCGGCATAGAATGGATGAGCGCTCATGAGTTCCCACTATCGAATCATCTCATTTCCTATTCCGGGCATGGAAAGCTGAAATCAAAAGACATCAAGGCCTAAGCCAGACAATGATGATCTTCTCTTAAAATAGCTGGTGGAGGAGTCTGCACCCAGTAAGGTCGACACAGTCAGTCAGGAAGATGCTTGTTATCCTAATTCCCACAAGGGAAGGAAATTCCATGCCTTTGGAAGCACTTTGATGATGAATACGTTTTTGACTGGTAAGAAAGAGTGAAGAAACTGTGGTAAATCTTGAATAGAAGGGCGGCATACCATGCATACCCAATCGTATCATATAGTAGCAGCATCAGTACCATTGGCTAGCCTCATCGCTCGACGAAGAAGAATCGAAAACGCACTCACCTACGAACTCGCTGTGAACTTACTTTCAAAATGGATTCACTCGTGTTCCTGTAGGTCGTAACTCTAGGCATTCACTTCCCTGTCCTCTTAACGATTATGGCACTGTTGGGAAAGTGTTATGGCAAAAGGTTACACAGGTTTCAAATGCGAGTAATGGCAGGAAAGACTATTCTCTTATCGGGCAAAGGGTTCACTTTCAATGCCGAAACTAGCAAGTTGAATGGTCGAATAGGACTTTCCTCACAGGGGATTCCGGCATGTGAGCTTTTAGTGAGATTCTTGTGACCTCGGGGCAGTCATCCTTATTACGAGAAAAGAGAAGCCTCAAGACATCTTATATGACCAAGACCTTGTCACGAGTTGGACACCAGTATGCCAATCTAAGTCAGAAGACTGAGTCTCAGTGTCAGTCAAGAGTCCTTCCATACCGAGTAGGAATGTCAGATCGATGAGATCGCTCAGTCGCAGTGGAGTTGTTTGGAGTTTCCTTGGTAGACAATAGAGAGCCAAATCAGACTCGTGAGGTCGGTGAACTGGGTTGAAAGTGCAGGTCCTGAGTAGGTTTGAGTCTCTATTCTTATTCTTTTGGCAAACCCACTTCTAAAAGACTAAGAGCCGGTTACGATTATGCCTGTTGAAGCTTATGTTCCGGTGGCGGGTGATACGACGAGAGAGAGGATATCTTGGAAAGTCTAACTCCGATCACGGATTCTCGGCCCCGTCGTTTGGCTTCCACTCCGGATGCCCTTACCCGATTCTCAATCAATTTTAGACTATAATACCCACACTCGGACTCAACCTTGAAACTTGGCTCTGAGGGATCTACCTTTCCTTTAAGTAGTGGCACTATCTGCATTCAGACATTTATAAAGGCGGGTCAGGGTAGGAATCATAAAATTAAACCCACATAAAGCCTGTTACCTGTTGCCGATCCGATTACCTATTTATAGGACTAACCAGAAGAGAAGGAAGTTTGGACCGGCTGAAAGAAGGACAGCGGGGAAAGTTCTCTAACCTGGGAAAAAACTTAGAACCCGTCTTTGAGGGGCGGAAAGGGCGAGTAGAACGGGCGCGAAAACTAAACCTTCCTTCTTCTTCTTCAAATTGAGAAGGTAATTAATTACTAGACTACCAGAGCCAGAGACAATTGACACGAGTTGTGAAATACTCACAGAAACAACCTACCCACTTTATATGGAAAATAGAAGGCGAGATTCTACTCTGATTCCTTACATATATATTTAATAGAAAACAATGTTTTATGATTTCATCTACATTAATTTCTTAAAATCTATTGTATATAGGAATGTTCCATGCGACGAAAGCTGTGAAAAATCATTACCACATTATACCAGAAGGTATTAAGAACCTAAAGTTGAGATTCTTTTGCTAAAAACCTAAAATTGAGATTTTCGTTATGAAGTAATTAAAACTAAACCGTCACTTGACAAAATGACAAAAAACCTTAAGGCTCCCCAAGTTCAAATCATATTCATGTACAACCAACAGAACAAAAGGAACAAAGCGAAACAGCAACTCTTCACCACATATCAGTAGTCTTTTTTTTGCTTTAAATGTGTAACAGGGCAAAAAACCTAGTAAAACATACTGACGAACCACACAGACCTTCCAAAGATCACTAATCAAACAGGCGTACGTGGATGAATCTTTTCTTCCTCCAATCTTATCAAGCGAATCTTGACCGTCCATTCACCAATTTCCCTTCATTAAAGCTTTGACTGGACATCAAGGTGCCGAGACAAGTAGCCTTCCTAGGCGACGACACCAAACCGCAAAGCAAAATTCCACCGTCTGATGAAGACCTTACATGATTCGTTCCCTCCAACTCCCGAGCTACTTCATTCCACTCCCTCAAAGCCCTTGATGCCGTTGACGATGACGAAGTCGTCGAATCACAACCGTCCGATTGATCATCAGAATCACGGAACGAATTCTCGCGAGATAGACGGACTGCAGACTTTGACTTCTTAATGCTCCGGTGTGTCCTTGCACGAAGACTCTCCCCGATTAGATCACGGAAACCGATGGCAGAGACACCGCCGGTCAATGCGCAAGTACGGAGCTTGACGGAGGAATCAATCCAAGCGAGGGCGTATGTTTGCATGCGGCGGAGTTTACTGGATGGCTCCTTAAGTCCTTGCGCGGAGATTAAGGTTATCTCCAACACGTAATAATTCTCCATCTCCAGCCTCTCTCTCTATCTATCTCTCTCTTTCTCTCAATCTTTCTTTTCTTGTTTTCTTTTCGTTTCGGATTTGATCAAAAAAGGAAAGAAAATGTGGCAGGTTTCCGAGAAAGGGACATTGAAGGAAAGGGTATTGCCGGCGAGGATACTTAGGCAAATGGAGAGGAAAAGGACAGAGGGAAAAGAAAGGGTAAAGGAGGGAGCGGGAAAGCTCGTTGGAGTTGGTTACGTTTGAGTGTAAACTGCAAAGAGGAGGGAGGTGAGGTGAGGTCTGATTTGGGTCCTATAAGAGGGAAAATATTGGGTTGTGGGCTGGCCCAGGGTGTAATACAGCCTGTTCCTGCTGGAGCCGTGAATGGGTCTTCAAATGTTTGGACCTTTCGTATAACGTTTGACGCAAGGAGAGTTCTAACTTTAGAAAAAAAAGGCAACCAGCAAAAAAATGTAAAAGACAGGAGAAATGAATTTAATTAATTGAAGCAATTAACATCTCAGCAAAATTAATTAATAGTAACCCTTGGGTTATTTGGAGACCATTACTTTACGAAAAGCCGTTGGACTCCGGGGTTTATCTCATCTGAAGCTACCATTGACTCGGTGGCAGCTTGGGGAAGCCATAGCATAGTGATTTGACATTTATATAGAAAAAAAAATACAAAATACATTAAATAGTTGATGTTCACGCTCCTAGCCTTCTTCTTATGTTGATATGCCCCCCGGGCTTGAGCTTTGATTCAAGAATTGTAAATCCCCATCGTTCAGCCCAATCATTTCTAGCTGTCCCCGGAGCAGTAACTTAATGTTCTTATGCGCCAAAGATGAGAAGTGACACGGCTGAAGCTACAAGCTAAAGCCTATCTGTCTACAAGCCAACTGAATCAATGCTTTCAACATTAACTCTCCTCTCCCTCTCGCTATCTGAATTAACATGCAATCTTGGCTAGAATCAGTACTTTCAGTAAGCGCTATCACTTTCCGTTTTACTCGATGTGAGCTTTCAGTCCGGGAGGTAAAGCTCGGGAACAAGGCTTGTCGAGCCGCTACTTGATGAGTGAGTTTAATTGAGATTTGCTTGGATACTTACGGCATTGATTCACTCATGTAAAGGAAAGGAAGTGAAGCTCCCAAGGAGGCGAAAGAAAGATCTAGAGACCCCGCAGCAGCAGGGGGAATAAAAAAATTCAATTCAGTGGGCTACAAGCCAGTCTTAGAGAGGGATTATATTTATGGTTCAATCGATGCGTAAAGCTCAATCTACAAGTCAATCAGGAAGATATGAAAGCCCTCGGGGCTATCCACCAGGTTTTTTAGGAGAGCGGAGCTGCTATCGAATCAATCCTTTTCCCCATCAATCTCATAAGCGGTTTCACCAGCTATCTCACCCTGTCTTAGTTGCGAGATGCCTTCATTCCCCGCCCACCGATATGTTCTTCGTCTTCCTACGAAAACAATTAGTAGAAGATCTTTGTTCAAATCCTTGCGTGAACTCTTCGAATGAAAGACCCAATGATCTTAAGAGAAGAACTTCGCTCTGATCTGCGCAAAGCGTAAAGAGAGGGCCAATTGGATCTCCATTCCTATTCCTGGCTCAGTGGTTGATCGATTGAAAGTATGAAGTGTTCGGTTCTTTTATTGGGGCATAAGGTGGAGTAGGTGCCTTCTTTCTATCTCAATGACTGGGAGACTCCCCTCGTCAGCTGCTGCTAAGATTTTCTGTCTCGAAAGAGTGTTCCAACAGGCAGGCTCTCGATTCTTGTATATAGAGTAGATTCCTCGCTTTGTTGTGAGGAGTGGAAGGGTGCTCTTCTCTTGGTCTCAATGAATGGCAAAAGCCTCGCTCCATCTATCTCGTGGGGGAACTGAGGTCTTTCGTATCGAACTAAAGCTCTTCTCTTCTCATCTTAGCGGAAAGTGTCAATCCGATCTATTACCAAGGAGACCAGCAGCCATCTACTTGTCTTGTGTAGAGTAGAATAGTGTGAAGTCGTCTTTCTCGTTCTTGGTCAATTCGTTCTCACTGAATGTGGAATGTTAGAGCGAGTCGCTCCGGGAAGCCCTAAGGATGAAGGCGCCCTATAAGATTTGACAGTGTTACCAATCCATATCATCAGAGCCCCTTCTTCTATAGTCAAAACGTGGGATCTCGGTCCTTGTGGTGTGGGTCAAAGTTCATCCAAGAGTGAGATCGTGGATTTGTTAAAGCGGACTTAGAAGTGGGTGCGTTCTCCTTGAACTGAGTCAAGGGTCGGGCATCCAGATATTGATTCACCAACTGGTAGTAAGAGGTCGTATCTTTGTTTTTCGGTATCTGTCATTCAGGGCGTCAAGCATTCTTCAATGGCTACTGTAGAATGTTAGCTTCGTCCTTGGCCTATAGGGAGTGTAGTCACTGATCCTCTTCGCCCAACTCCATACTTTAAGCTTTGGTGGTCTCATTTAACCAGTGCGCCCACGTGACAATAAGAGCATCGGTAAAGGTATGTAATCCTATTGAAGCTGAGCAAAGAGGGAGGGCTGCCCTTTAGTTGGTGAGCGATCAGAGTCTATTCGGGCTCTCACTTCACACTAAGACAAACAGGAACCCTCTTTCAAAACTTGCTCGACACATGAACCCCGCAAGACGAGAGTCGGCTCGAGGATAAAAATCTCAGGCCGGGGGTTAACTCAAGAAGTGGAAGACAACGTGGCTACAATCATCTCCAAATTCTTTCCAGCTAGTAGGATGTCGTCAACATAAACTCCTTGGACCTTTTAACATACACGCAGTGGTCTTCCTCAAGAATCTCAAAATCCTTTGAAGCCGGCGAAGAGGAGTGAAACGTGCTACCCCTCTAAGAGACTACTGGCCTGGGTCGTGTCTTCCTTCTTCCCAATAGTATATATTAAGATGAACCTCTTGCAATGGGTGGAATCGAGCACCACCTATTTCGTCTGATTCAACAAGTGATCATCCTATCCTGGACCTCTACTCTAGCCCGTCTTGTAGGAAATTAGATGTCGCCCTTGAACATACAGTGGATTCCTTTTATAAGGTCACTCGTGTATAATTTTCCAAGGTCCAGGGCTAAGATGTTCACATAGAAAGGTTCATACCGGTAGACATACGTGTTTACCAGCTCTTTAACCTTTTGTGCTTCGCCCCTCAAGGTTTGAGAACTCCGAGGGATAAGAGCTCGCAGGTATCGAATCCTTGTGTTCCCCTCTAAGGGACAGGTTTTATACCTGTTTGAAAGCCTTTATCCAAGCCTTCCCCTTGCCGTCTTCGCCCTTCGACCTGTGTCATATCATAAAAGTCCTTCTCGCTCAATATATAAAGAGTTAAAATTCATCATGTGAAGAGGGAAGCGACTCATTTAGCTGACTGTCAGGCTAACTTGGGTGTTAGGCTGCAGTCTTGTAGTCAGTGGATGGGGGGTCTTCCATTCCAGAAGAGATTTGAATTTCACTTTTTCCCTCACTTATCATCTCTCTGTGGGACTTGTTCCCTCTTCAACTCAGCGCTTTATAGATAGGCATTTTTTTTTGAGAATGCTTTAAGGTCCCACCTTACCTTTCAAAAAAAGTAGCCGAGCCAAAGGAGCTCTCACAAATAGAATTTGAGTACCACGGAGAAAAGCTAGCTGGATAAACAAGATAGAGGTCGCCCGCTCGGCAATGCTACCTTGGGAAGAGACAAAACACTTTAATATAACAATTTAAACTCAAATTTTAAAAGCTTTTTCGATATATGAATATGAACAAGATTACTATGGAAGAGTTGGTGAACATTGTTTTGACTCATAGCTCTAAGATGACTAGCATGAATAAGCCAGCTTCAACACCACCTAGACTCTTAATCATAGACAGACTTGCACTGACCTCAAAGAGAATAGAATGAATCGCCCTAGCTCTTACTAAGAATTTGAATTGCTCTGTAGGATAGTAGGGCGAATGAATTGCATTAGTGCGATTTGGCTAGCGGAATCGCCCAGCGAACAAATCGCCTCCTTGCTATCTTAAAAAAAAAAGCGGACCCGCGCGAATCGCGTCTTCGATCTTGCATATATATATATATATATCAGCATCACCACTACGGAAACGAAATTTCCTTAGTTCTGTGAAACAAAGCCAAGCCTTTTCCGCCTTCCATCCCGCGTTTCCCTGCTTGAGACATTAGCCTAGTCATGAACCACCCTGGTTGGGACCATGGTCTACCCAGCAGTGCTGCATATCCTCCTTGCTCTTTGTCTAAGATTGGACTAAAAGTACCAAACCAGGCATCCTTTTTTGTTGTTTTTTTTGGCTAAGAAGCCCGTAGGTTGTACGCCAGCCATACGTAGCTTGAACTGTGATGGCCGCAATACTTAGCTATTGTCGATCTCCAAGAAAGACGCCTTTGGTTGAATGTTCACACCTGATCCACCATCTGCACTTCCTACATTCATTCCCGGAAATTGAAACAGGAAAACAGAAATTGTAACCCCCCGGTCTGCTGTAGTCAGCCTCACGGTGTGCCTGACTGGCGAGTCTGCCGTCTCCACGATTTTCCCTTTTGCGGGCTGCTCCTCAAGCCTTCGAGTGCCGATCTTCGCTTGGGCCGGCTCCGAGGCTCTACCCTGGCTTTTCATTGGTTCCCCCCCTGGGCCCTTTATCGTATCGTATCGCGCGCGCATCTTCAAGCAATCGGGGGGCCGAGTACATAGACGAGGCGGTCCCGGGAATGAAAGCCCATTCCCTCGTGCTCTGGAACTCCTTAACTTCGGTTGAACAAAAAAGGTTCAATCTTGTGAAACCGTAGCGTAGGCGAAACCTGGCATCCCACACAGAAGACGATTTTTTTTTGATAGCAGACTTTCTTTTTTCCAAAGGAATGAAAGTACTTACTTGATAGAGTAAGGGAGTTAGAATGCGCTTTGGTTCACAGGTTTGGTGGTATATCCCTATGTATATCCCTATATAGATGGGCTCTGTAGTCTGGCTTAAGCCAGTTTCACCGAGGGTTTAAGCAGTGATTAGGTACGAGCAATAGTCTGATTAGGATTCTGCTGGAACTGCGCTCTCTATTAAGAGTATCAAAGCATTCGAACTAAAGAAATAGAAAGAATAGTGTAGTGTTTAGTTCCTTTGTGCCCAAAGGACTTGAAAGAGCTTCGGATTCTAGCGATCCTCAATTCAAAGTCGTAAGTCTTTCGCTTGACCGAGGGCTCGTTGGTCTTGGTTTCGATTCCAGAGATCGAGATTCGAATAGCAGTTGGGAAAGGGGATTTGGGCTAGATCGGATTTCGGATAGTGCATTGCAATTCATAACTTTTCCTTCCTCTATCTCATAGTACGGAGTAGAAGGTCGGGGAAAATTCCCGCTGAAGTGATGCTTTAGGAAGGAGAATGGCTAATGGCTGCTGCTAAGCCTTTCAACTCCCTGCCACGAACGGTAGCTGCGCTACAGCAATTCCCTTTTTATCATAAAGTAGAAGGAATTTTCTCTGATTCGTGTTCGCAGATAAGATAAGCTGAAGAATATACCGCAAAGCAAAGACAAAAAGCGAAAATAAATAAATGAGAGCTCATCAACAATTTTCGAGAAAAAGAAGAAGCGAATCAATCAGAATGGAGACAGGGAGGAGAGACGAAAGAAAGATTGTCGAGCCTGCAAGCAGCAAGCAACAACGGCTTTTCAGCCGTTGCGCACTGCCGCGTAAACAATGGATCCGCTGGGCTGGATGAGCAACCTTCTCTGGAAAAGAATAGTGAAAAGCCATGTCACTTGGAACGGAACTGGTTGCTTACTTACTTTTAGTAAGACCACTTTGGTAAGCAAAATTCGATTAGATAGGCATGGTTGCTTACAAGACAAGACAAAAGCCAGCTTCTAGATGTTCTTTGCCTGAACATATAGAGAAAGCAACCTTTTATCTGGCCTCTGTACTAGTAGTGGAGTGGCTTGCTACTTTCAATCAGAAAAGTAAAATTGAGCAAGGCAAGGGAGAAAGAAGTTGTCCCCTCTTCTCTGGTAACCCGCCACCGCATATGTAGAAAAAGAGGGAGCGGGGAAGGAAGAACAACCGTTTGACTTTGGCACATGAGGTGGCGGGTTTGGCTAGGTAACATAATGGAAATGTATTGGACTGCAAATCCTGGAATGACGGTTCGACCCCGTCCTTGGCCTCGGGGAGTGGCGAGCAGCACGGAATTTTAATTATAAAAATGGCATAAGGGGGCTTTCCTTTGTTAGAAATCCACAGACAACATACTGGAACTCCCAAACCAAAGAAATGCAACATGAGAAGGAGCTTTTTTCGTTCGCTATGTGCTGACTGGATGCGTACTCGCGTGATCGATCAATGGACGGAGGAATTGCGTGAATGACGAGACCGGCCTAACCTAAAGTAAAGGCTCTTCCCTCTCTTGATGGCGAATCTTGATTGACTGACACTAGGAACCGATTCGGAGAAACAAGAAGCATGACATGAGATACGCGGCGGAAAAATTTCCGATAGCGAATTACTTGACTCGATGGATGGGGGGCCTCCAACTCAAGCACGAAATCAATGTTGAGTCCACAATCATCGAAAGGGGCACCACCGAGCGAGATCGAGACCAGCACCTTGTATAGGGTTCAAAACCCGCGCTTCTTAAAATATCCCATAAATAAAGGTAGGGGCTTCAAAGCTTAACTAACAAGCGCGAAACTTGACTTTGAGAAAGAAGGGTGGCGCGCTAGCAGCAATCAAACTAAAGTGCTAACGCCTATAGTAAGGGCCCCTTTTCTTGCTCGTTAGCGCTTTAGTTTGAGGCGCTAGCTTACTAATAATATAGGGCTTTTTCAGCTT